TTTTTAGAAATTGGGTAGGGAAAGGGGAAGCATTCAAAATTGTAGAGTATACAGAAGAAGAAAGAAAAAGAGAAGAAGAAAAAGAGACGAAGGAAAGAACGGAGAAAGAGCGAATACAGATAGCAGAGGCCTGGGATACCATTCCAGTTACACAAGTAATAAGAGGTTGCATGTTACTAACTCAATCTATTTTTAGAAAATATATTGTATTACCTTCATTGCTAATTGCAAAAAATAGTGGACGCATGTTCCTATTTCAATTTCCCGAATGGTTTGAGGATTTACAGGAATGGAATAGAGAGATGCATGTTAAATGTACCTATAATGGTGTTCCATTATCTGAAACAGAATTTCCGAAAAATTGGTTGACAGACGGTATTCAGATAAAAATCTTATTTCCTTTCCGTCTGAAACCTTGGCACAAATCGAAACTACGATCATTTAAGAAAGGTTTAATGAAAAAGAAAAAAGAAAAAGATGATTTTTGTTTTTTAACAGTTTGGGGAATGGAAACTGAACTTCCTTTTGGTTCGCCCCGAAAAGGACCTTCCTTTTTGAAACCCATTTTTAAGGAAATTGAAAAAAAAATTGGAAAATTTAAAAAGAAGTCTTCTCGAGTTCTAATAGTTTTTAAAAGAAAAATAAAATTACTTCGAAAAGTTTTAAAAGAAACAAAAGAATGGGTTATCGAAAGTGTTATTTTTATAAAAAAAATAATAAAAGAACTTTCAAAAATTCTGTTATTTCGATTAACAGGAAGAGAAGTATATGAATCAAGTGAAATTAAAGAAGAAAAAGATTCTATAATAAGCAATCAGCTAATTCACAAATCGTTTAGTAAAATTGCATCTACGAATTGGACAAATTCTTCATTAACAGAAAAAAAAATCAAGGATTTGACTACTAGAACAAGTACAATTCGAAATCAAATAGAAAGAATTATAAAAGAGCAAAAAAAAGTAACTCCAAGAATAAATAATATTAGTCTTAAAAAAACAAGTTATAATGCTAAAAGATTCGAAAAATGGCAAATATTCAAAAAAAGAAATGCTCAATTAATCTCTAAATTACCTCTTTTTTTGAAATTTTTCATTGAAAGAATCTACACAGATATATTTTTATGTATCATTAATATTCCCAGAATGAATACAGAACTTTTTCTTGAATCAACAAAAAAAATTATTGATAAATCCCTTTACAATAATGAAAGAAAACAAGAAAGAATTAATAAAATTAAGAAAAATCTAATTCCATTTATTTCGACTATAAAAAAGTCACTTGATAATATTAGTAATAGTCAAAAAAATTCACCTATTTTTTATGACTTATCCTACGTGTCACAAGCATATGTATTTTTCAAATTATCACAAATCCAAGTTAGTAACTCGTATAAATTAAGAGCTGTTCTTCAATCTCAAGGAATCCCCCCGCCTGAAATAAAGGATTCTTTTGAAACACAAGGAATGGTTGATTCGAAATTAGGGGATAAGAAACTTCCGAGTTATGAAATGAATCAATGGAAAAAGTGGTTAAGAGGATATTATCAATACAATTTATCTCAGAGCAGATGGTATAGATTAATACCAGAAAAATGGCGCAATACAGTTCATCAGCGTAAAAAGGAAAATTTTAGCAAAAGGCATTCATATGAAAAAGACCAATTAATTGATTTCAAAAAACAAAAACAAATTGAAGTATATTCATTATCTAATCAAAAAAGAAAAGAGAATTTGCAAAAATACTATAAATATGATCTTTTATCATATAAATTTCTTAATTATGAAAATAAAAGGGAATACTTTTTTTATAGATCTCCGTTTCAAGAACGTAAGAAGCAAGAGATTTCTTATAACACGCATAAAGAAAATATACTGAGGAACATCCCTATCGATAATTATCTAGGAAAGGTCCATATTCTATATATGGAAAAAACGGTCGATAGAAAATATTTTGATTGGAACATTCTCAATTTTGATCTTAAACAAAAAGGCGATATTGAGGCCTGGGTCAGCAATGGGAATCCAAATACTCAAATAATTCCTAAAAAAGATCTTTTTTACCTTATGATTCCAGAAATCAATCCACCAAACTCCGACAAAGTATTTTTTGATTGGATGGGAATGAATGAAAAAATGCTAAAGTGTCGCATAGCGAATTTGGAACCTTGGTTCTTCCCAGAATTTGTGTTACTTTATAAAGCATATAAAAGCAAACCTTGGTTTATACCAAGCAAATTACTTCTTTCAAATTTGAATAAAAATGAAAATAGTAGTGAAAATAAAAAAATAAATCAAAAGCAAAAAGGAAGTTTTTTGATACCATCGAATAAAAAGCATCGAAATCAAGGAGAAAAAGAACCCACAAGTCCAGGAAATCTTGGATCCGTTCTCTCACAACAAAAAGATAGTGAAGAAAATTATGCAAGATCAGACATGAAAAAGGGGAAAAAGAAAAAACAATACAAAAGCAGCGCGAGAGCAGAACTAGATTTCTTCCTGAAACGTTATTTGCTTTTTCAATTGAGATGGGACGATACTTTGAATCAAAGACTGATCAATAATGTCAAGGTATATTGTCTCCTGCTTAGACTGATAGATCCAACCCAAATTACTATACCCTCGATTCAAAATAGAGAAATGAGTTTGGATATAATGCTGATTGAGAAGAATTTAACTCTTAACCAATTGATGAAAAAGGGAATATTGATTATAGAACCCATTCGTCTGTTTGGAAAAAACGATGCACAATTTATTATGTATCAAACCATAGGTATTTCATTGGTTCATAAGAGTAAGCACCAAACTAATCAAAAATATCAAGAACAAAGATATGTTTCTAAGAAGAATTTTGATGAAACTATTTCATCACACCAAAGAATAACTGAAAATAGAGACAAAAATCATTTGGATTTGCTTGTTCCTGAAAATATTTTCTCGTTTAGACGTCGTAGAAAGTTGAAAATTCTAAGTTGTTTTAATTCAAAGAATAGAAATGGTGAAGATAGAAATCAAGTATTTTGGAATGCAAAGGACGTAAAAGACAGCAGCCAAGTTTCGCATGACAGTAACCATTTTGATAGAGAGAAAAATCAATTAATGAAATTAAAGCTCTTTCTTTGGCCTAATTATCGATTAGAGGATTTAGCTTGTATGAATCGTTATTGGTTTGATACCAATAATGGCAGTCGTTTCAGTATGTTAAGAATACATCTGTATCCACGATTGAAATTTTGACATTTCGTGGATAATACACTTTTTCTATATATTCTATACCCTATATATATAATAGGGTATATCAAAGCAAACAAATACATAGATCACATGTCTTGTCTCACATTTCATTCTAATATCCAATAGGAAATGAATAATGTCTCGATTAGATCTCGAAATGAATCAACAGAACCTTCTTTGTTTTAGGTCTAAATTCTTCGATGCGAAAATGTACCAATCTTTTTCTATCCCTATCTAAATCCAATTAGAAATTGGATTAATTGATTTGAATTCAGAAAATTAGGAGTTCATAAAGAAATTTGGATTAGATTATTGTATATACCAGATTCCAATTAATGGCATTATTATTACTGATCAATAAAATCCATATCTGTAAAAAGGGAAAGGGGATTTTTTTATGGTAACAAATTCATTCATTTCGGTTATTTCTCAAAAAGAAAACGAAGAAAACAGAGGGTCTGTTGAATTTCAAGTATTCAGTTTTACCACTAAGATAAGAAGACTTACTTCACATTTGGAATTGCACAAAAAAGACTCTTCATCCCAGAGAGGTTTGCGGAAAATTTTGGGAAAACGCCAACGACTGCTGGCCTATTTGTCAAAAAAAAATAGAAGACGCTATAAAGAATTAATTAGTGAGTTAAATATTCGAGAGATAAAAACTCGTTAATTTGAAGCGTGATACCATTTGAGCTTAGTCGTTTAAATTTTGATGAACTTCTTTTTACTTTCAGCAATGCATGGAAGAACGACTCGGGAAAAAACTTATGATTGCACCAACTACAAGAAAAGACCTCATGATAGTCAATATGGGCCCTCACCACCCATCAATGCATGGTGTTCTTCGACTGATTGTTACTCTCGATGGTGAAAATGTTATTGATTGTGAACCAATACTGGGTTATTTACATAGAGGGATGGAGAAAATTGCGGAAAATCGAACAATTATACAATATTTGCCTTATGTAACGCGTTGGGATTATTTAGCTACTATGTTCACAGAAGCAATAACCGTAAATGGACCCGAACAGCTAGGCAATATTCAAGTACCTAAAAGGGCTAGCTATATCAGAGCTATTATGTTGGAGTTAAGTCGTATCGCTTCTCATTTGTTATGGCTTGGCCCTTTTATGGCAGATATTGGGGCACAGACCCCTTTCTTCTATATTTTTCGAGAACGAGAGTTAATATATGACTTGTTCGAAGCTGCTACCGGTATGCGCATGATGCATAATTATTTTCGTATCGGAGGAGTAGCTGCTGATCTACCTCATGGCTGGATAGATAAATGTTTGGATTTTTGCGATTATTTTTTAACCGCGGTTGCTGAATATCAAAAGCTTATTACGCGGAATCCTATTTTTTTAGAACGAGTTGAGGGCGTAGGCATTATTCGCGCAGAAGAAGCACTAAATTGGGGTTTATCGGGCCCAATGCTACGAGCTTCCGGAATACAGTGGGATCTTCGTAAAATTGATCGTTATGAGTCTTACGACGAATTTGATTGGGAGATTCAATGGCAAAAAGAAGGGGATTCATTAGCTCGGTATTTAGTACGAATCAGTGAAATGACAGAATCCATAAAAATTGTCCAACAGGCTCTGGAAGGAATTCCAGGGGGACCCTATGAGAATTTAGAAATTCGACGCTTTGGTAGAATAAAAGACCCTGAATGGAATGATTTTGACTATCGATTTATTAGTAAAAAACCTTCTCCAACTTTTGAATTGGCTAAGCAAGAACTTTATGTAAGAGTCGAAGCACCAAAAGGAGAATTGGGAATTTTTCTGATAGGAGATCAGAGTGTTTTTCCTTGGAGATGGAAAATTCGACCACCGGGTTTTATCAACTTGCAAATTCTTCCTCAGTTAGTTAAAAGAATGAAATTGGCTGATATTATGACGATACTAGGTAGCATAGATATCATTATGGGAGAAGTTGATCGTTGAAATGATAATTGATACAACAGAAATACAAGCTATCAATTCTTTTTCCAGATTGGAATCCTTAAAAGAAGTGTATGGGATCATATGGATACTCGTACCTATTTTCACTCTTGTATTAGGAATCACACTAGGTGTACTAGTAATTGTTTGGTTAGAAAGAGAAATATCCGCAGGAATACAACAACGTATTGGACCCGAATATGCTGGGCCTTTGGGAATTCTTCAAGCTCTAGCAGATGGTACAAAACTACTTTTCAAAGAGAATCTTCTTCCATCTAGAGGAGATACTCGTTTATTCAGTATCGGGCCATCCATAGCAGTCATATCCATTTTACTAAGTTATTCAGTAATTCCTTTTAGCTATCGCCTTATTCTAGCCGATCTCAGTATTGGTGTTTTTTTATGGATCGCTGTTTCAAGTCTTGCTCCCGTTGGACTTCTTATGTCGGGATATGGATCAAATAATAAATATTCCTTTTTAGGTGGATTAAGGGCTGCTGCTCAATCAATTAGTTATGAAATACCATTAACTCTATGTGTATTATCAATATCTCTACGTGTGATTCGGTGAGACATAAAATTTCCCCTATTTATTTTCTTTATAGAAAGTTTTCTTTCTAGCAAGAAAGTGAAATGCGTTGAATATCTATATCTATTTTTGATTTTTTTGATTTTTATTCATCATGGGGGTTGATAAACTAAACCAGATAGTTATATGAGTGAAATAAAACGGCTTTCAAATTTGCTGTTAAAGGAATTCAATCTCATTTCCTATGTACAAGAATTAAAACATAAGCAGTGGAGACTGTTTACCCCAAGATTGGTTGATTAGTCATCATCGCTTGAAGCGGGTTCAAAAGATCAACTGTATGGGGTTTTTACTATCTATTTCTATTAGTATAGATGTATTACCCTAATTGGGAGATTCAAAAAAACGAGTGGATGGTTAGGAAGACCAAGATACACAAAGGATTAGTAATGGAGATTCTGTAAAATATCCAACTGGATATTTCTTTATAGAAAAGTAATTCGAATTGGGGCTTTAAGTTGGTAGAAATAATTAAGAAGTACTCCCCGCGATTTCGATCCAGAGTATGTTCCTATCCACCGATTAAGTAAATAACTATCAAGAACGAAGAAATCTTTTACTTTGGGTAATGTCCCTTTTTTTCTGAGAAAGGAGAATAGGAGCGAAATAAAATCGAAAGACTAGAATTGCAAAAAGAGATCTTTTTTTTTTATTCATAACTATTTGTATTTTTATTTTATTTAGAGAAATAAAATTCTTTTTTATGCAATGTCTACTTATTTTTCGTAATCGAAAATGATAGGTTGAAATATATATGTGATATTCCTCTAAAAAGTCTTTTTTTATTCAAGGATAAAGTTATTAATCAACAAAGAAAAATTAAAAGACGAGATCAATTCAGAAGCACTTTTTTATTATAAATCTAGCAGACAGAATTCCATTGGTCTAATTCTAGGCCTTAGGATAAGATAAGAGTTTGACTCTCTATCGATCCTACAAACACATCAAGATAAAAAATGTTGAAAGGTCTTTCGATTTTTTTGTGACCTATGAGGAGCCGTATGCGGTGAAAATCTCATGTACGGTTCTGTAATAGCGACGGGAACAGTGATGTTATCGTCGACTATGATTATCTAACAGTTTAAGTACAGTTGATATAGTTGAAGCCCAGTCAAAATATGGTCTTTGGGGGTGGAATTTGTGGCGTCAACCTATAGGGTTTATCGTTTTTCTAATTTCTTCTCTAGCCGAGTGTGAGAGATTACCTTTTGATTTACCAGAAGCAGAAGAGGAATTGGTAGCAGGTTATCAAACCGAATATTCAGGTATCAAATTTGGTTTATTTTACGTTGCTTCGTATCTAAATCTACTAGTTTCTTCATTATTTGTAACAGTTCTTTACTTGGGGGGTTGGAATCTTTCTATTCCATACATATTAGTTCCTGAGATTTTGGACATAACTAAAAGAAGTAAAGTTTTTGGAATAATAATCGGTATCTTTATTACATTAGCTAAAACTTATTTGTTCTTGTTCATTTCTATTGCAACAAGGTGGACTTTACCGAGACTGAGAATGGACCAACTATTAAATCTTGGATGGAAATTCCTTTTACCTATTTCTTTAGGTAATCTATTATTAACAACTTCGTCCCAACTTCTTTCACTGTAAAGGAATAGAATATTCTATCTTCACAACTTGTCTCAAACAAGAGAAAGAAACAAGTATAAAATTATTTATAGATATTCAGATATGTTCCCTATGCTAACTCAGTTCTTGAATTCTGGTCAACAAACA